AAGGAAAAAACAAAGGATGAATTCCATTTTCACTTTAAAGAGACATGTTATAAAAATAGACCAGTTTATGAAACCTTTTATCTGGATGGGAATCAAGATAATTCGAAGTTAGAAATATGTTTAGATAAAAAATCGAAAAATCGATTCTGGTTTGAAAAACCGCTTGTAACCATTCTTTTTGACTATAAACGCTGGAATCGCCCATTTCGATATATCAAAAATCATCAATCGAAAAATGCTGTAAAAAAAGAAATGTCACAATATTTTTTTTCTACATGTCAAACTGATGGAAAAGAAAGAATAACTTTTACGTATCCACCCGCTTTGTCAACTTTTTTGGAAATGATCGAAAGAAAAATCGAATTTTTCACAACAGAGAAGACATCCTCAGATGAATTATCTAATGATTGGAATTATAACAATGAAGAAAAAAAGAAAAACTTAAGTAACGAATTTATAACTAGAGCTGAGGCTTTAGATAAAGGATTTCTTACTCTGAATATATTGGAAAAAAAGACTCGATTATGTAATAATGAAACCAAAAAGGAATATTTACCTAAAATATATGATCCGTTAGTGAACAGGTCTAGCCGCGGGAGAATCCAATTTTTTTTTTCACCTTCAACCTTAACCATAAATGAAAATTCCATAAAGAATTACATAGATGAGGTTTGGATAAATAAAATCTATATTATTCTTCTTAATACTAATTATCTTGATAATTATCAAGAATTTGAACAAAAAATTAATCCATTTGATAGAAAATCATTTTCAAGAGAAATTGTCTATTTTTTGAACTTAATTAATGAATTTTCAGTAAAATCCAGTTTTAATTTTAAGGAACTTTCATTATTTTCTAAAGAAGACGAAATGAATTTAGAAAATCAAATAAAAAATTTCAAATTTGTATTCAATGGAGTTATAACGGATCCTAACAATAAAACAATTATAAAAAAATCGAATGGAATAAAAGAAATAAGTAAACAAGTTCCTCGATGGTCGTACAAATTAATCGACGATTTAGAACAACAAGAAGGAGAAAATGAAGAGAGCGTAGGAGAAGATCATGGGATTCGTTCACGAAAAGCCAAACGTGTAGTAATCTTTACTGATAATCAACAAAATACAGATAGTGATAATAATACCAAAGACAGAACTAATCCTGATCAAGCTGACGAAGTGGCTTTAATACGTTATTCACAACAATCGGACTTTCGTCGAAACATAATAAAGGGTTCAATGCGAAACCAACGACGTAAAACAGTTATTTGGAAACTGTTTCAAGCAAATATGCATTCTCCTCTTTTTTTGGACAGGCTGGACAATTCTCTTTTTTTTTCTTTTGATATTTCTGAACTGATGAAAATAATATTTCGAAATTGGATGTGTAAAAACAAAGAATTCACGATTTCCGATTCTACTTATAACGGAGAAAAAACAAACAAAAATGAGAAAAAAGAAAAGGACAAAAGAGACGAAGACAAAAGAGAAGAAAAAACCCAAATAGAAATAGCTGAAGCTTGGGATAGCATTGTGTTCGCTCAAGTAATAAGAGGTTGTGTTTTAGTAACTCAATCACTTCTTCGAAAATATATTCTATTACCTTCATTAATAATAGCTAAAAATATGATTCGTATGCTATTTTTTCAAATTCCTGAATGGTCCGAGGATTTAACGGATTGGAATAGAGAAATGCATGTTAAATGCACCTATAATGGAGTTCAATTATCAGAAAAAGAATTCCCGAAAAACTGGTTAACAGACGGTATTCAAATAAAAATCCTATTTCCTTTTCGTTTAAAACCTTGGCACAGATCGAAGTCAAAATCCTCTCATATTCTTAACGATGTAAGGAAAAGGAAAAATCAAAAAAACGATTTTTGTTTTTTAACAGTTTGGGGAATGGAAACCGAACGGCCCTTTGGTTCTCCTCGAAAACGATTTTCCCTTTTTGACCCGATTTTTAAAAAACTCGAAAAAAAAATTAGAAAGTTGAAAAAGAATTTTTTTTTAGTTATAAAAACTTTAAACGAAAAAAGGAAAGTTTTTCTCAATTTATCCAAAGAAAAAAAAACTTGGTTCATCCAAAACCTTCTATTTCTAAAAGAAATAATAAACAAATTTTTTAAATCAAAAAGAAACCTAATTTTCTTATTTTGGTTTAGAGAAGTCTATGAATTAAATGAAACTAAAAAAGAAACGGAGTCGATAATCAATAATCGGACAATTCAAAAATCGTCTCCAAAAATTAAATTTATAGATTGGACAAATTATTCACTGACAGAAAAAAAAATGAAAGATATGACGGCTAGAACAAACGCAATCTTAAATCAAATAGACAAAATTACAAAAGAAAAGACAAAAAAAATTATAAGCTCCGAAATGAATATTCGCCCTAACAAAATAAACTATAATGCTAAAAGATTACAATCATCAAAAAAAAATTTACAAATATTAAAAAAAAGAAATGCTCGCTTGATTCGTAAATCCTATTTTTTTATAAGAATTTTGATTGAAAGGCTATACATAGATATCTTTATAGTTATCATTAATATTCCGAGAATCAATGCACAACTTTTTCTTCAATCAACAAGGAAAATTATTCCTAAATACATTTACAATAACAAAGAAAATCATAAAAGAATTGATAAAACAAGTCGAAATCGAATTCACTTTATTTCGATTATAAAAAAGTCACATAATAAAAGGAATATTAGTCTTATAAATAATAATAATAAAAACAATTCAAAAATTTCTTCTGACAGATCCTCCTTGTCACAAGCATATGTATTTTATAAATTATCACAAATCCAAATTATTAATTTATATAAGTTAAAATCTGTCCTTCAATATCACGGAACATCCCTATTTCTTAAGACTGAAATAAAAGATTATTTTTGGGACCAAGGGCTATTTCATCCCGAATTAAAAGAGAAAATTTTTCTAAATTCTGCAATGAGTCACTGGAAAAAATGGTTAAGGAGTCCTTATCAATATAAATACAATTTTTATCAGATTCGATGGTATAGATTAATATGGCAAACTAAAATTAATCAAGGCTGTATGGTTCAAAAAAAATCTTTACCAAAATGGAATTTATATGAAAAAGACCAATTCAAATCATTAATTCAGTACAAAAAACAAAATAATTTTGAAGCAGACCTATTATCAAAGCAAAAAGAAAAAGAGAATTTGAAAAAAAACTTTCGATATAATCTTTTATCATATAAATATATTAATCATCATGATCAGAAAGACTCATATATTTATAGATCCCTATTAAAAGGAAATAAAAAGATTCCTTATAATTACAACCCAAATACAAGCAAATTTTTGGATATGTTAGGTAGTATTCTTATCAATAATTATCTAACAGAGGATGATATTATCGATATGGAGAAAACCCCAGCTAGAAAATATTTTGATTGGAGAATTCTTAATTTTTGTCTTAGAAAGAAAGTCCATATTGCGTACTGGATCGATACTGGAACCAAACATAAAAAAAAGAATAAAACGGACCCTAATAAATATCAAATGACCAATAAAATTGATAAGAAAAATCATTTTTTTCGTAGGTTTCGCAAAGATCAAGAAACTAATTCATCTAAAAAAAAAAAAAATCTTTTTGATTGGATGGGAATGAATGACGAAATATTAAACGATCCTATATCCAATTTAGAACTTTGGTTCTTTCAAAAATTTGTCATATTGTACAAAATATATAAGATAAAACCCTGGGCAATACCAATCCAATTACTTCTTTTCAATTTTAATAGAAATGACAATATTAGTGAAAATCAACAAATCAACAACAAGAAAAATGTCAATCTTTTTATATCTCTTGAAAAAAAATCTATTAAATTTGAAAATAGAACGCATGAGGAAAACGAATCGGAGGACCGAGCGGATCTTCGATCAGTTTTCGTCAATCAAGAAAAAGATATTGAAGAAGATTATGTGGAATCGGACAGGAAAAAACGTAGAAAGAAAAAACAATACAAAAGTAATACGGAAGCGGAGCTCGATTTCTTCCTAAAAAGGTATTTATGTTTTCAATTAAGATGGGATGATTCTTTAAATCAAAAAATAATCAATAATATCAAAGTATATTGTCTCCTGCTTAGACTGACAAATCCACGAGAAATTATTATATCCTCTATTAAAAGGGAAGAAATAAGCCTGGATATTCTGATGATTCAGAAGGATTTAACGCTGACCGAATTGATGAAAAAAGGACTATTGATTATCGAACCGTTGCGTCTGTCGGTAAAAAATGATGGACAATTTATTATGTACCAAATTCTAGGTATTTTATTGGTTCATAAGAGCAAAGAACAAATTAAGCAAAAATACAGGGAAAAGGGCTATGCTGATAAAAAGAATTCTACTAAATTTATTGAAAGACATCAAAATCGAATTGGAAATAGAGACAAAAATAATTATGATTTGCTTGTTCCTGAAAACATTTTATCGCCGAAACGGCGTAGAGAATTAAGAATTCTAATTTCTTTCACTTCACAACCAAAAAATAGAAATAATATTCATATAAACAGATACATTTTGAATGATAATAACATAAAACACCGTAGCTACGGGTTTGATAAAAGCAAAGATTGTGATAGATATAAAAATAGCCTACTAAGTAAATTAAAACTTTTTCTTTGGCCCAATTATCGATTAGAAGATTTAGCTTGTATGAATCGATATTGGTTTGATACTAACAACGCCAGCCGATTCGGTATGGTAAGGATACATATATATCCACAATTAAAAATTCGGTAAGGGTGCATTTTTGATGTATATAGCATAACGTTCTGATCTAATATAAGAAAAGAGAGAAGTGGACACATGTATTTTTTACATTCCCTATTCTGGTCTGATATATGTACGTATCAAGTCGATTTTAAAATTCATTAATTCATTTTTTTTAGGTATCAATTTTTCGCTTTTGTAAGAAAAGAAATATACTATCTTTTTTTCTCTCTAGTCGAATAAAAGAAAAGTGGATTTTTTAATAATAAATTTGATTTAACAAAAGCAGGAATTACTAATGAAGTAAAGATTATTGTGTATATAAAATTTAAATACACTGAAATTATTATATTATTTAGCTATTAATATATTCTATATTCCTATTCTATATTCCATTTATTAATATATTCTATATTCGATTTTAATTCCATTTTCCATTCTTTTTATTATTACTGATCAAGAAAAATATCTTCATTTAATATTTAATAAAAGAGGGGCTTTCATTTTATGGTAAAAAATTCATTCATCCCAGTTATTTCACAAGAATTAAAAGAAGAAAACAAAGGATCTATTGAATTTCAAATACTAAGTTTCACTAATAAGATACAAAGACTGACCTCACATTTGGAATTGCATAGAAAAGACTATTTATCTCAGAGGGGTTTACGAAAAATTCTAGGAAAACGACAACGACTGCTGTCTTATTTTGCAAAGAAGAATAGAGTACGTTACAAAGAATTAATTAATCGGTTGGATATTCGGGAATCAAAAACTAAAAACTAGTTAATTTTTTTTTTTATTTAATTATTTGATTTATTAGATCTTGGATTTTGATGAACTTTTTTTTTCGTTTTCATTAATTCATGGAAGAATGAATCGAGGAAACCTCTATGAATGTACCAACTACAAGAAAAGATCTTATGATAGTCAACATGGGTCCCCACCACCCATCAATGCATGGTGTTCTTCGACTTATCCTTACTCTAGACGGTGAAAATGTTATTGACTGTGAGCCAATATTAGGTTATTTACACAGAGGAATGGAAAAAATTGCGGAAAACCGAACAATTATACAGTATTTGCCTTATGTAACACGTTGGGATTATTTAGCTACTATGTTCACAGAAGCAATAACAATAAATGGTCCAGAGCATTTAGGAAATATTCAGGTACCTAAAAGAGCTAGCTATATCAGAGTAATTATGTTGGAGTTGAGTCGTATAGCTTCTCATCTATTATGGCTTGGACCTTTTATGGCGGATATCGGTGCACAAACTCCGTTCTTCTATATTTTTAGAGAAAGAGAATTAGTATATGATTTATTCGAAGCTGCCACTGGGATGAGAATGATGCATAATTATTTTCGTATCGGGGGGGTAGGGGCTGATTTACCTCACGGATGGATAGATAAATGTTTGGATTTTTGCGATTATTTTTTACAAAAAGTTGCTGAATATCAAAAACTTATTACGCGAAATCCTATTTTTTTAGAACGAGTTGAGGGAATAGGTATTGTTGCTGCAGAGGAAGCAATCAATTGGGGTTTATCAGGACCAATGCTACGAGCTTCTGGAATACAATGGGATCTCCGTAAGGTTGATCATTATGAGTCTTACGAAGAATTTGATTGGGAAGTCCAGTGGCAAAAGGAAGGAGATTCGCTGGCTCGTTATTTAGTCCGAATTGGTGAAATGACAGAATCCATAAAAATTATTCAACAGGCTTTGGAAGGAATTCCAGGGGGACCCTACGAAAATCTAGAAGTTAGATGTTTTGATAGCGAAAAGGGTCCAGAATGGAATGATTTTGAATATCGATTCATTAGTAAAAAAACTTCTCCTACTTTTGAATTGCCGAAACAAGAACTTTATGTAAGAGTCGAAGCCCCAAAAGGAGAATTGGGCATTTTTCTGATCGGGGATCAGAGCAGTTTTCCGTGGAGATGGAAAATTCGCCCACCGGGTTTTATCAATTTGCAAATTCTCCCTCAACTAGTTAAAAGAATGAAATTGGCTGATATTATGACAATACTAGGTAGTATAGATATCATTATGGGAGAAGTTGATCGTTGAAATGATAATTGATACACCGGAAGTCATTAATACGAGAGAAGTACAAGCTATCAACTCTTTTTCCAGATTAGACTCCATCAACGAGATCTATGAAATTATATGGATGCTTGTTCCTATTTTGACTCTTGTACTGGTAATCACACTAGGCATACTAGTAATTGTGTGGTTAGAAAGAGAAATATCTGCAGGAATACAACAACGTATTGGACCTGAATATGCCGGTCCTTTTGGAGTTCTTCAAGCGTTAGCCGATGGAACAAAATTACTTTTCAAAGAGAATCTTTTTCCCTCAAGGGGGGATACTCGGTTATTCAGTATCGGGCCATCTATAGCAGTCATATCAACTTTATTAAGCTATGCAGTAATTCCTTTTGGATATCATTTTGTTTTAGCTGATCTAAAAATTGGTGTTTTTTTATGGATTGCCATTTCAAGCATTGTTCCCATCGGTCTTCTTATGTCAGGTTATGGATCAAATAATAAATATTCTTTTGTAGGTGGTCTTCGAGCTACTGCTCAATCTATTAGTTATGAAATACCCTTAACTCTCTGTGTATTATCCATATCTCTACGTGCGATTCGTTGAAAGATAAACTTTTTTGTAAGAAAATTTAAGAACAGAAAAAGGCAAAATGAAATGAATTGACTCTATTTCCTTTTTTTTGGTTCATGAACGAAATTGGATAGTTATATGAGTGAAATAAAACAGCTTGAACTTTTGGCGTAAAAAATGGAGACTCATTTCCTATGTACAAGAGTAAAGCAGAACTAAACTAAACATAATAAGACGAAAGCGGTTGCCCCAAGATTGGTTGATTATTCATCCTGGCTTGAAGCGGGCTCAAGATCAACTTTATTGAGTTTTCACTATCATTTATCTGTATTACCATAATGCTAACTAGCGAGTAATTGAGCAAAAATAAGTGGATGGTTAGGAACACCAAGATACACAAAGGATTGGTAATAGAGATTTTCAAAATTATAAAAAAAGAATAGAAAGATATTTCGACAAAGATATTTCAACATAATAATATAAAAAGAATATTAATTGGGGCTTTTAATTCGTAGAAATGATCAGGCAGTACTCCCCATAACATAATTCCGATTCAGAGTATCCTCCCGCCCACTGATTAAAGAAATGACTATCAGGAACGAAATAATCCTTTGCTTTCTTTTTTTTTTTTATTATTTTCATTTTTTGACCCCTTCCCCTTTTTCAGAAAGAAGAATAGGAGCGAAACAAAGAATATAATACGTTTACAATAGAAAAAAGGGATCCTTTTTCCTTTTTATTTATTTGATTTTTCCTATATCCATATTTATGTTTATGGAAATCAAAGTCGTATCATAATGCATAAACTAAGGAAATGTCTAATTCTTTTTCGTAATCAAAAAAGAAAAAAGATAGGGTGAAATAGCTATTGCTATTTCTACAAGGAATATTTTATTGAATATTTTATTGAAGTATAAGTTATTACCCAAAAAAGAAAAATTTCAATTCTTAAAGGATGAGATCAATTCAGAAGTACTTTTTTATTTTTAGTATTATAACAGATAGAATTGCGTTGGTCGAATTAGGGAACGTTCGATCCATTTTTATCGGATTTAGCAGATAAATACGATAAATATATGTATTAAAATAAATAATACGACCCGGTCCTTAGATTTATTTATGGCCTTAGAGGAGCCGTATGAGGTGAGAATCTCATGTACGGTTCTGTAATAGCGATCGGAACAGTGATGTTATCATCGACTATGATTATCTAACAGTTCAAGTACAGTTGATATAGTTGAGGCGCAATCAAAATATGGTTTGTGGGGATGGAACTTGTGGCGCCAACCTATAGGGTTTATCATTTTTTTAATTTCGTCCCTGGCAGAATGTGAAAGATTACCCTTTGATTTACCAGAAGCAGAAGAAGAATTAGTAGCAGGGTATCAAACCGAATATTCGGGTATCAAATTTGGTTTATTTTATATTGCGTCCTATCTAAACTTATTAGTTTCGTCATTATTTGTAACAGTTCTTTACTTTGGAGGTTGGAATATATCTATTCCCGCCATTTCCCTTCCAGACTTTTTTGAAATAAATAACGTCGGTGGAGTCTTCGGGGTAACAATTGGTATCTTTATTACATTGGTTAAAACTTATTTGTTCTTGTTCATTTCGATCACAACAAGATGGACTTTGCCTCGACTAAGAATGGACCAATTATTAAATCTTGGTTGGAAATTTCTTTTACCTATTTCTCTCGGAAATTTATTATTAACAACTTCTTCCCAACTCCTTTCACTATAAAGAAATGCTTTTCTATATTCTGTCTTGTCTCAAACAAAACAAGAGAAATAAATAAACATAAGATTATTCATAGATATTCACTATATGTTCTCCCTAGTAACTGGGTTCATGAATTATGGTCAACAAACCATACGAGCCGCTAGGTACATTGGCCAAAGTTTCATGATTACCTTATCCCACATAAATCGTTTGCCCGTAACTATTCAATATCCTTATGAAAAATTAATCACATCTGAACGTTTTCGTGGTCGAATCCATTTTGAATTTGATAAATGCATTGCTTGTGAAGTATGTGTTCGCGTATGTCCTATTGATCTACCTCTTATTGATTGGAAATTGGAAACCGATATTCGAAAGAAGCGATTGCTTAATTATAGTATTGATTTTGGAATCTGTATATTTTGTGGTAACTGTGTTGAGTATTGCCCAACAAATTGTTTATCAATGACTGAAGAATATGAACTTTCTACTTATGATCGTCACGAATTGAATTATAATCAAATTGCTTTAGGGCGTTTACCAATGTCAATAATTGACGATTATACAATTCGAACAATTTTGAATTCATCTCATCAAAACAAAACGCGAAATCTCCTTTGATTAAAGATTAATTAAAGAACAATTTCCAATTCATAAACTAAGATTCCATTTTGACCGAAAAAAGGGGGAATGATTTTTTCATTTTGTGTATTCAATAACTACAAAACTCAACCAGTTATTTGATTGGTTAGTGAGAACCGCAGCATGGCTTAATTTGGATTGAAAATCGAGTAATATACCCCGAGTTCTATCCATAGTTATTTCAAAATTTCTATTTTTCATTTCTATTTATATCTATTTATATAGAATAATTTCTAATCATTACCCTTTTTGAGAAAGAATAAGATAAGTTTAATAGTTGTACCTACAATAATTTCCAACCTTTAGGGTTTAATTCAATTATCACCCTATTCTAAAAAAATCTAAAAAAGGGCTTTTCCCGGTGAGGTCAATAAGGTCATGAAAAAACAATTTTATTTTTTATCTTTTATTTTACGTACAATGGATTTGCCTGGACCAATACATGATTTTCTTTTAGTTTTTCTGGGATTAGGTCTTATATTAGGAAGTCTAGGAGTGGTATTACTTACCAACTCAATTTATTCTGCCTTTTCGTTGGGATTGGTTCTCGTTTGTATATCCTTATTCTATATTTTATCAAATTCTCATTTTGTAGCTGCCGCGCAGCTACTTATTTATGTGGGAGCTATAAACGTTTTAATTCTATTTGCTGTGATGTTCATGAATACTTCAGAATATTACAAAGATTTTAATATTTTGACCGTTGGGAATGGGTTTACTTCCTTAATTTGTACAAGTATTTTTGTTTCACTAATTACTATTATTCCAGATACGTCATGGTACGGGGTTATTTGGACTACAAGAAAAAACCAGATTATAGAGCAGGATTGGATAAGTAATAGTCAACAAATTGGAATTCATTTATCAACCGATTTTTTCCTTCCATTTGAATTCATTTCAATAATTCTTTTAGTTGCTTTGATAGGTGCTATTGCTGTGGCTCATCAATAATAAATCTTTGGAATTAGCAATTAAAATCCAAATTCAACTTGTTTGTTGCTCGATCTTATTACATTCATTTGACTTTAATTCTATTTGAATTTGAGGATTATTCATGTAGAGATTTGTTTATTCGATTTATTTCAATATGAATAAGAATTCAATATCAACATATTGGATTGACTAGAATAAGAATTTCATAAACCAAGTACACAAGAAATAAATAGATTGGTAATAAATCGAAATTGATAAGGAGTTGACCGATGATGCGGGAATATGTACTTGTTTTGAGTGTCTATTTATTTTCTATCGGTATTTATGGATTGATTACGAGTCGAAATATGGTTCGAGCTCTTATGTGTCTTGAACTTATACTGAATGCGGTTAATATAAATTTTGTAACATTTTCTGATTTTTTTGATAGTCGCCAATTAAAAGGAAATATTTTCTCAATTTTTATTATAGCTATCGCGGCCGCTGAAGCCGCTATTGGATTGGCTATTGTTTCGTCAATTTATCGTAATAGAAAATCAACTCGTATCAATCAATCCAATTTGTTGAATAAGTAGTATTAATCATATAAAATAGAATAGAAAATAGAAATTTCTATATAAATACATATATATAATATTTCTATATATAATATATATATATAATATATATATAGAAATAGAACCTTTCTATTAATCAAATTGAATTGGTATATATGATACGGATACGGAACCAATCAGATCATGTTTGCGAAAAACGAATAAATTAAAGCATCTTGGTTATATCTCCCGAGTCGATTCGGAATTGAATAGCACAAGTCTGGTAAATCATTGATTCATCTGGTATTCACATATATGATTCATTGTAGAAATTTACTAGATCGAAAAAGTATAAAGTTAAAAAAAAAAATTCTAAATCCAATGTCACATTCAGTAAAGATTTATGATACATGTATAGGTTGTACTCAATGTGTCCGCGCCTGCCCTACAGATGTATTAGAAATGATACCTTGGGACGGATGTAAGGCTAAGCAAATTGCCTCTGCTCCAAGAACAGAAGATTGTGTTGGCTGTAAGAGATGTGAATCCGCCTGTCCAACAGATTTTTTAAGTGTTCGAGTTTATTTATGGCATGAAACAACTAGAAGCATGGGTCTAGCTTATTGATACTTTCCAGAAAATACCACTTGAATACATTTGATTTTTTGTTTACCGACAAAAACCCTTAATCAAAAAAAGAGAATTTTTTTGATTAAGGGTTTTTCTGGTCCAAGTTATCTTGTTTTTACCATGAAGTCTTTTCCTTGGTTAACAATGTTTGTAGTTTTACCAATATCCGCAGGTTCCTTAATTTTTTTTCTCCCGCATAGAGGAAATAAGGTAATTAGGTGGTATACTATTTTTATATGTATAGTAGAATTACTTTTAATGACTTATACATTCTCTTATTATTTTGAATTGGACGATCCATTAACCCAATTAATAGAAGATTATAAATGGATCCATTTTTTTGATTTTTACTGGAGATTGGGAATAGATGGACTTTCTCTCGGACCTATTTTACTGACAGGGTTTATCACTACTTTAGCTATTTTAGCGGCTCGGCCAGTTACTCGGGATTCCCGATTATTCCATTTTTTAATGTTAGCAATGTATAGTGGTCAAATAGGATTATTTTCTTCTCAAGATCTTTTACTTTTTTTCATCATGTGGGAATTAGAATTAATTCCCGTTTATCTGCTTGTAGCCATGTGGGGAGGAAAGAAACGTCTCTATTCAGCTACAAAGTTTATTTTGTATACTGCGGGAAGTTCTGTTTTTTTATTAATGGGGGCTTTAGGTATCGCTTTATACGGTACCAAGGAACCAACATTTAATTTTGAAACATTAGCCAATCAATCATATCCCATGGCTCTGGAAATAATATTCTATATTGGATTTCTTATTGCGTTTGCTGTCAAGTCACCGATTATACCCTTACATACATGGTTACCAGACACCCACGGAGAAGCACATTACAGTACTTGTATGCTTCTAGCCGGAATCTTATTAAAAATGGGAGCATATGGGTTGGTTCGAATCAATATGGAATTACTACCCCATGCTCATTCGATATTTTCGCCCTGGTTGATAATAGCGGGCGCAATACAAATAATCTATGCAGCTTTAACATCTCTTGGTCAGCGAAATTTAAAAAAAAGAATAGCCTATTCGTCTGTATCTCATATGGGTTTCATAATTATCGGAATTTGCTCTCTAAGCGAGATGGGACTCAATGGAGTCATTTTACAAATAATATCACATGGATTTATTGGCGCTGCACTTTTTTTCTTGGCGGGAACGAGTTATGATAGAATACGTCTTCTTTATCTCGACGAAATGGGCGGAATGGCTGCCCCAATGCCAAAAATATTCACGTTATTCAGTATCTTATCGCTAGCGTCTCTTGCATTACCGGGCATGAGCGGTTTTTTTGCTGAATTGATAGTATTTTTTGGAATAATTACTGACCAAAAATATCTTTTAATGCCAAAAATACTAATTACTTTTGTACTGGCGGTTGGAATCGTCCTAACTCCTATTTATTTATTATCTATGTTACGCCAGATGTTCTATGGATACAAGCTGTTTAATGCCCAAAATTCTTATTTTTTTGATTCTGGACCACGAGAGTTATTTGTTTCGATCGCTATCCTTCTTCCTGTAATAGGTATTGGTATTTATCCGGATTGCGTTTTCTCATTATCAGTTGACAAGGTTGAGGCTATTCTATTTCCGTTTTTTTATAGGTAGTTTTTCGAAATAAAACAGAAAATGAAAAAGGAATCCTATTCTTTTTTAAAAATGAAAACTTTAACAATAAAAAAAATCTCTTTTTTTTTTCCTTTTCATTTAAATTTAAGTTAAAAAAAAATCAATTCTACACACCTTTATGCCTTTGCCCCCTTTTGAGAATTTTTTGAATCAAGTAATGTAGTGATTCAAAAAGTTCTCAAAGAATTACCCAAAACTTCTTGTATATGTTGTCCCCCTTGTATATGTTGTCCCCCTTGTATATGTTGTCCTATAGTTATATGTGACAGATCCCTTCATCAATTTGATGTTAATGTAAATGAACCATAACTATGTAGTCCAAGTCCTAATAGATTAACTCCAAAATAGCAGATCCAAATTATAAGAAAGCCCATAGAAGCAACAATTGCAGAATTTAAACCCTCATCAGAATTTTTATTTGTTCGAATATGGAAATAAATCACGAATATGGCCCAAGTAATAAAAGCCCAAGTTTCTTTTGGGTCCCAATTCCAATATGATCCCCAGGCTTCATTAGCCCAGACCGCTCCCGAAAGAATACCTATGGTCAAAAAAATGAACCCTATACTAATAATACGATAACCCCACTGATCTAATTGTTGAATCAATTGAGACCTGTAATAATTTCTAGAAGAAAGAAAGGAAGTATTTTTAAAAATATTCTTTTTTTTCGTCATGTATTGGCTCTTACCAAAGGAAAATGAACTACATAATAAATTATTACTTTTAGCACTATCCAAAGTTCTTATGATTTTGTAAAATGTAATTACTAGAAGGGATACTGATAATAATGATCCACATAAAAGAGCTGCATAGCCAAATACCATCATACTTACGTGCATCATTAACCACCGGGATTGGAGAGCAGGTACTAAGACTTCAGATCGATGCAGGTTAGTTAAAAAACCCGAAGTAGCAAACGCTTGGGTAAAAAAAATACTTGGGGCAATTATTATGTTTAAATAATTTTTTTTTTTTTTCAAATAGGGAACCATATGAATAATTGCAAAACCCCATGAAAGAAAGATTAATGATTCATATAAGTCACTTAATGGTAAATGTCCCGAATAACTCCAACGAGTAACTAATAATCCTGTTATACAGAAAAAAGCAGTTCTCATGCCCTTTTTTGACGAAGCATAAAGTCCTACAAATTCGTCGACTAATAAGGCCATTAAATGAATTAGAATTCCAATTGAAACAACCGAAAAAGAAATATGAGTTAATATGTGTTCTAAAGTCAAAAATATCATAAAAATCCTTAACAAATTAACAAAAGGGTAGGATTCTTTAATTATACATTATACATAATTGAAATCATGAATTGAATTCATTATCATTATAGGGCGTATTGTATCCTCTTGAAAAGGAAATGAAAAGATAAGACATTATATTATGCCGCCACTCGGACTCGAACCGAGATGCTCTAGCACTGCTTCCTAAGAGCAGCGTGTCTACCGATTTCACCATAGCGGCTTGCTCAAAATCATAATAACCAATTTTGATTCAATCGTCGAGCTTTAATTTTAGTAGCGTAGCTCCAATATTTTTTTTTTATTTCGAAAACATAAAAATTAATGAATCAAAGCATCAATTATTTCATTTAAATAAATTATTTAATTGAAATAATTGATGCTTTGGGTATTTTCATAATAATCTTTATTATTATTTAATGTGTCAATTTTGATTAACTTAACAATGTTGTTTTTTTGTAGTTATACTCTTATACAACGAAACCCTTGTAAATAATATAATTCTTATTGCAGTCTATGACTAGGGCTAAAAAAAAAAATAGAATTTTTTTTTATGGATTACAATTTTAGATTTATGAAACTATTTTATTTAATAATCCTTAGTATTTCAGGGCTTAAAGAATTTGTGTTAAGATTTAATTTAACAATTTAATTAGGTATTGAGTTGGGCATATCATATAACAAAAAAATTTCGTGATTTTTTTTTTAATATTGTCTAAATTTTAATATATATCTTGAGATCCATCTTCCAGTCCAAATATATAGTGTAAAAAAATCATTCAAAAATAACCTCTTATATACATATCTATCTAAACTAAATATGCAATATGCAAATTTTATTAATTGGATAGAAAGGGGAGCTTATTAGTTATTTAAAATAATATTTTTAAGGAGGGTGACTTAAAAATTAATAATTTTTGTTTTTAACGATTAGTTTTTTTTTACTAATGATTTTAGATCGGCTCTTTTTTATTCATCTATTCAAAAACTTATTAAAAACTTATTAATATTTCGTATTATTGTGACAAAGGGCTGGATGGGGAAAATAAGAATCCCCATCCCGGAAATGAGAAAATTTGCTAAAAATCAAAAAGACGAACTTTGTGTCTTCTTTTTTTTTTTTGCAAACAAAAACAAAAAGTACCCCTTTTTAGAATTCAATATCCAAATTAGATTCCACATATCCATAGGATAAGGGGGGAAAAGGGTCAATTTTGTATTGATTATCTCAATAAAGGCTGGAAATTATGAAATTATATAAAATTATATAGAAATTATATAATTAAATTTCTATTTATTCTATTTATTTTATATTCTTTATAGTTATATATTTATTTATTTTTTATTCAAAGTATATGTATATCATATTCTGTATATATTGTATAGAATATTGTATAGAATATTATATCGATGTATATATTCGTTATGTATATATTCGTATATATTTTTTATTTTAAATGCTAAATCAAATTTAAATGCTAAATCAAATTCAATCTTTTTCCGATGTCAAGCCGAGTTAGATTATTCCGATGTTTGATTTTTTATTTGTTGCACAAAAAAACTTTTTGAATTACCTGTAGAAAGAGATTTTGCTAACGAAAAAGCTTTCAACGCGGTCCAATATCCCCTTCTTTTCCAAATATTTTTTCGAATACGCTTTTTTGAAATAGAAGTACGTTTTTTTGGAACTGCCATTCAACATTAAAGAGATTATTTATTTTATTGTTAGAAGTGGATGTGAAAGACATATATTGTCGTATAGTGTTAAAAAAAAAAATTGTTCTTTATTATCTAGTTATTTAGTCGTTAAATTCTATTTGCTTCCTACAAAGCCTAACCATTGCTTTTTATTAGTTCGTAGTTCGATTTCTTCTTTTTTTCGTCATACTGTATTTATATATAGAATAATTTATATATAGAATTTATATAGAATAAAATACATCAAAAATAGAATAAAATACATCAAAAACTTTAGTTTTTTATCCCCATGAAAATGTTTTTTTTCTTTTTTTTTCTAGGAATTGGTTAAGCTCGAAGAGAGGGTCTCCCTAATTGAAATTAAATTTATTGAAGTTGAATTTGAAAATTCAAAATTATTAATCAATTTTTATTTTTAAAAACTATATGATTTTCTAAAAACCATTTCATGTAAAAGATATTTTATTAATTCTCTTTTTCCTTTTTATTAATTCTTTTTGTCCTTTTATCTTATGTAAACGTAAAGCGCCCAATATCATACATAGGATTTGTTATAAACAAAAGAGAAGGCATTAAATCTGGGTCAAAATAAAATACAATCATTAATAATTCTGACTTGAAAAAAGTAATAAAAAAAAAGAATTCTTTTTTTTATTATTACTTTTTTATTGAATGTTGAAGAATTTTTGAAAAAGAATTTTTTTTATCATTTTTATAAAATTAAAATTAAGTACTACTTTTAATATAATTCTTTATCCTTTGTATATAAATTCTCTGGATATCCATTTTTGCAATCCACAGCAATAATCTTAGAGTAAATTTTCTTTTATTAGTGTCTTGTTTCATTAGTATCGTCGTATATTATTTGACCAATTCTAACTTCTTAATTTGAATATGTAAAGTATTTTGAAAAAAATTCAGAATAATTATGAAGAAAAATTTCTATTTAAGTTTTGAATATCATTATTATTAATTATTCTTTTTTTTTGGCAAATCCGTTCAATAAAATTTAAAAATAACAAGAGATAAGAGCCGATGAATCAGAACCAAGAAAGAATTAATCATTAATCAAGTTATGGCACATATATATCAATATTCGTGGATCATACCCTTCGTTACACTTGCAGTTCCTATGTTAATAGGAGTGGGACTTTTACTTTTCTCGGCGGCAACAAAAAAACTTCGTCGTCGGTGGGCGGTTCCGAGTATTTTATTGTTAAGTATAGTGCTTATTTTTTCAACCGATTTGTTTATTCAGCAAATAAATAGTAATTCTATTTATCAATATATATGGTCGTGGACCATCACTAATGATTTTTCTTTAGAATTCGGACACTTGATTGACCCATTGACTTCTATTTTGTTACTATTAATTACTACAGTTGGAATTATGGTTCTTATTTATAGTGATAATTATATGTCTCATGATCAAGGCTATTTGAGATTTTTTGCTTATATGAGTTTTTTCAATACTTCAATGTTGGGATTAGTTACTAGTTCTAATTTGATACAAATTTATATTTTTTGGGAATTGGTTGGAATGTGTTCTTATCTATTAATAGGTTTTTGGTTCACACGACCTATTGCATCGAATGCGTGTCAGAAAGCGTTTGTAACTAATCGTATAGGAGATTTTGGGTTACTATTAGGAATTTTAGGCCTTTATTGGATAACAGGTAGTTTAGAATTTTGTGATTTGTTCGAAATATTCAATAACTTGACTTATAAGAGTGAGATTCATTTTTTGTTTATTACTTTGTGTGCTTTCTTATTATTTTCGGGGGCAATTGCTAAATCGGCACAATTCCCCCTTCATGTATGGTTACCAGATGCTATGGAGGGACCTACTCCTATTTCAGCTCTGATACACGCTGCTACTATGGTAGCGGCTGGAGTTTTTCTTGTCGCTCGACTTTTTCCTCTTTTCGTAGCCATACCCTACATAATGAATCTAATAGCTTTGATAGGTATAATAACAGTCCTATTAGGAGCTACTTTAGCTCTTGCTCAAAAAGATATTAAGAGAGGTTTAGCCTATTCTACAATGTCTCAATTGGGTTATACGATGTTAGCTCTAGGTATGGGGTCGTATCGAGCTGCTTTATTTCATTTGATTACTCATGCCTATTCGAAAGCATTGTTGTTTTTAGGATCTGGCTCTATTATTCATTCAATGGAGGCTCTTGTGGGCTATTCAACAGATAATAGTCAAAATATGATTCTTATGGGTGGTTTAAGAAAACATGTTCCAATTACAAAAAATGCTTTTTTTTTCGGAACGCTTTCCTTGTGTGGTATTCCGCCCCTTGCCTGTTTTTGGTCCAAAGATGAAATTCTTAATGATAGTTGGTTATATTCCCCTATTTTCGCAACAATAGCTTGGTTCACCGCGGGATTAACTGCATTTTATATGTTTCGGATCTATTTACTTACTTTTGAAGGACATTTAAATGTTAATTTTCAAAATTACAGTGGAAGAAAAAATAGTTCATTCTATTCGGTATCTCTATGGGGCAAAGAGGGATCCAAAATGATAAAAAAAAAAATTCTTTTATTAGCTTTGTTACCAATGAATAATAATGAAAGAGTTTCTTTTTTTTGGAATAGGACATATTATCAAATTGATAATAATGTAAAAAAAAGAGTGTTCCCTTTTATTACTATTAATAAGTTTGTTAGTAATAAAAACATTTTCTCCTATCCCCGTGAATCGGATAATAGTATCTTATTTCCTATGCTTATTTTGTTATTCTTTACTTTTACTGTTGGAGCCATAGGAATTCCTTTCAATCAATTCAATCAATCTGAAACGTCTTTAGATATCTTATCTAAACTCTTAACGCCGTCCTTAAACCTTTTGCATCAAAATGAAAAAAATTCTTTTGATTTGTATGAATTTCTAACAAAAGCCATTTTTTCGGTCAGTATAGCTTATTTCGGAATATTTATAGCATCTTCTTTATATAAGCCTGTTTATTCATCATTACAAAATTGGAATTTCTTTAATTTTTTCACTAAGAAAGGCCTTAAAAAAATTCGTTTGGAAAAATTAATAAATGTTATATATACTTGGTCCTATAATCGTGGTTATATAGATGCTTTTTATACAATATCGTTGATTGGTAGCATAAGAAGATTGTCTCAATTAGCTCATTTTTTTGATAGACGAGTAATTGATGGGATTATCAATGGGGTTGGTATTACGAGTTTTTTTTTAGGAGAGAGTATAAGATATATAGGAAGTGGTCGCATCTCTTTTTATCTCTTATTGTATTTACTTTTTCTATTACTATTTTTTTTAATTTATTACTTTGTTCTTTTTTCGTTCAATTTATAAACTTTTTTAATTTTTTCTTTAACTTTAAACTTTGATTAAATTTCTTTAACTTAGCTTTAAACGTTTTAAAAACTTTAAAATAGAATTAAATTAAATTATTAAATTTAAATTGACTAACAAACCAGAATCGATTTTTCGATTTTTTATCTAAACATATTTCTAACTTCGAATTATCTTGATTCCCATCCAGATAAAAGGTTTCATAAACTGGTCTATTTTTATAAC